TCATGAGCATCAGCATGTAGATTCCATATCCAAGTGGTAGTGTCAGGCCCTTTAGCTATTGTTCTTGAGAAATGACCCGGCCTGGCCCATTCCTCAAAAGAAGTTTTTACAGGATCCCTATCTACCAAAATTTTGACTTCTTGTTCCGGCGAACGAATAATCATTGAGTCCTCCTCTTTCCGGACAACACATATAAAGAAACCCGCCAATAATCAAGTAATTAGTGAACCTATGAGAGATTTTTCTAACCTATAACTAGTTTTTTTCTTCTATCTCCTATAGATCTGTTTTCTTTAGTTATTCACTAGAGCAATTATGATCTAGAAGTCGATCCGGGGCAAGTGTTCGGATCTATTATGACATAAGCATGAGGCGCTCAATGGACCTTTTAAATATTAATCTTATAAAAACTCTTTTTAGGTTTGAATTAGCGCAACAAAAAAATTTTTTGTGTAACTCAAAGTGTTTCTATTTTTAGATCAAAAACTACTGACTATTCTTTTCTTTAAAATCCTGTGAGTAACCATTAATCACTACTAAGATACAGCCAAGTATTCATATTTAGTTATTTGATTCAAGGTCTTTTATATTTGTTTGAAGAGTATATATATCATACCATGAAATACAAAAAAAAAATTGATTCTCTACCTTAATCTGTATATTTTTTATCTTTACAAAATGAAATAGAACGATTTGAGAAGGGATCTAATGAAATTCTTTGATTGATTCTTCCCACAGAAAAAAGATCCTTTTATGAAACTTCAATGTGATGGAGGCAATAAACAATTACAATTATTGAATATTTCATTATATTGATATATAACTATAACAATTATTAAAAACTTATTTATGAATATTTATATTCAAGTTCAAGAATGAGTAAAATAATTTGATTTATTTCATTCAAATAAATCAAATTATTTTACTCAAATAAAGAAATCAATAAGGAATAAAAGTTCTTATTCGAAACGCCTTGTGATCTTTAACCAATTCTGTGCTTCAATATAATTACCAGGAGTAAGCGCTATAGCTTGTTTCCAATACTCAGCGGCTTGATCAAACCAAGCCTCTGCAATTTCAGAATCTCCTTGTTGAATGGCCTGTTCTCCCCGGTCGGAATAGGTGGGTGAATTCCTTCCCTTAGAACCGTACTTGAGAGTTTCCTACCTCATACGGCTCAGCAGTCAATTCTTTTTGTGTCCTCCATTTTTTGGATTGACCATATTTTGAGTTAAACAAAAGAGTTGAATTACATGAGTTTCAAACTTGAATTATGATTGATAATTGATTCATTTAAGTTTTATCTTTTTTCCCACCTTCAGAAGAATCAAACATAGGCGTTTTATTTTCGCTATCTTTATAATTTTCTGAAAGATAACTATCTCGGTTTCATATCTAATTTGATATAGAATCGTTGAAAAAGACTTTACTTCATAAAAAAGAAAAGACTTACTATCTTTGGGATCGGATGCTACACCGCTGCTCAATTTTTTAGATGATCTACTCTATTACATAAGTAAATTCCTAACTTTTATTTTGTATCATGATATAGACATAATAGGTATAAGCAGTTCGTATTGCATTGTTGTATTGGCCAAAAACCTTGCCAATTGATCTTGACGGTGCTTCCTCTATCAATTAGATATTTTATCCATAGAATAAAGTATCTAGGCATATATTTTTCTTCGTTTTTTGACTTCTATGAAGTGTCTTTCTTTGCTACAGCTAATAAAATCGTTGTTTTTTTTCACGATGTATATGTAGAAAGCCTATTTTTTTTTATCCATAGAATAAAGTATCTAGGCATATATTTTTCTTCGTTTTTTGACTTCTATGAAGTGTCTTTCTTTGCTACAGCTAATAAAATCGTTGTTTTTTTTCACGATGTATATGTAGAAAGCCTATTTTTTTTTTCGAGTATTTCTTCAATTCACAAATTTATTTTTTCCTTTTTTCTTTCTATAGTGGAGATAGTCGCACGTAATGACAGATCACGGCCATATTATTCAAAGCTTGTGGTAAGAACGGGTTTCGTTCAAGTGCCCGAAAATAATATTCCAAGGCTTTTGTATGTTCTCCGTTACTTGTGTGGATAAGGCCTATGTTATAGAGTATATAACTTCGATCATAGGGATCAATTTCTAGTCGCATAGCTTCATAATAATTTTGTAAAGCCTCCGCATAATTTCCTTCTGATTGAGCCGACATCCGTTACGGTCGTCATTCGATTCAACGAATCTCCGCTACAGAACCGTACATGAGATTTTCACCTCATACGGCTCCTCCTCCTTTATGTATGTGCATAATGAAAATCCAGTAATATATGGAAAGGGGGAATAAAAAAATTGAAATAGTTTCATTATCAATTGAGCGGGGCTAGTGTTAAAAAAAAATATCTAGCCAACCTTCCTGCAAAAGATCTTTTTATTTTCTTAACATCAAGTGGGTCATACTAGATAGATAAAAAAGTAACTCCAACAATTTCTTTGTTTCCAACGCCTCTTCATTTATGGGAATTAGTCACTTCAACAGTCTTTGATGGTTATATGGGTATCCAAAATACAAACGAGATGGATGTTTGTTGTCCTAACCATTCTTTTTCATTCCGATCCCCAAAAGGAAAAGGGTTTATTTAATTTAAATAACAAAGTTTTTTTTTTCTTTGATGGTTATATGGGTATCCAAAATACAAACGAGATGGATGTTTGTTGTCCTAACCATTCTTTTTCATTCCGATCCCCAAAAGGAAAAGGGTTTATTTAATTTAAATAACAAAGTTTTTTTTTTGTTGATTCCTAGGCGTAGTGAATTTTTCCCTATGCCACCTATTAGTATTAATGGGATTCAGATTGACCTGTAACGCAGAACCAATAGGTGTCACCTTTCGCTCAATACTCAAATCCAAAATTGAAGCATCAGAGGCTGCATTAATCGGGAATACACGATAGAAGGAATTGATTTATTTACAAACTTCACCCCCAACAAGCGTAGATTTATTTAAATAATCTTTTTGATTTCTATCCCGAATTCTATCTATTTATTTGAAGACTTAGAGTAGAAAAAAAAGAAATCAAATCACACCATCTCTATAATAGGTAAATGCCTCCCTTTCTCCTGAAGTTGTCGGAATTATTCGTAATAAGATATTGGCTACAATTGAAAAGGTCTTATCAATAAAATTTCCATTTATCCGCGATCTAGGCATAGTTAGTAATCCATTCTATAATTCTTTGAATTATCTATTGTGAGAAAATGATCCCACAACAAAAAAGGATTTGTACATTATGAAATAACATAAAAAATACTTAAATATTATGAAATTCTTAATCTTAATATCTTCATATATATGTGAATAGAATTAGATAAATTATTCATATTATAAAAAGATAAAAATCTTTTTTTTTTTACATTATGAAATAACATAAAAAATACTTAAATATTATGAAATTCTTAATCTTAATATCTTCATATATATGTGAATAGAATTAGATAAATTATTCATATTATAAAAAGATAAAAATCTTTTTTTTTTTCTTGTTGATTTTATATTTATTTTAAAGGAATTCATATAAATACAAAAATATGAATATGTGATTCTTATTTGATTTCATCTAAATATAGCAGTAATGCAAAGAGCGGTTCCCATTTACTCGAAGTTTAAGAATCAAAAAATTTGAGGATAATTCGAGAAATAGAAATTTTGATTTCATTATATTATGTCTTATGATAAAGAAGAAAAATTATTCTATGATGAAAGTTTTTCTATTTTTTTTTATTTTATAGTTAGAATTCATTGTACATACCTATCCAACAATATAATATGAATGACTCACTCTTCACTTAGTTTTCGAGTCATAATAATAATGATTATGTAGGAGAGATGGCCGAGTGGTTTAAGGCGTAGCATTGGAAATGCTATGTAGGCTTTTGTTTACCGAGGGTTCGAATCCCTCTCTTTCCTTCCCCCCGTACTTTCATCTCATTCACTAATTTGATTTGCAATAATGTATCAAATCAAAAAGGATACCACTATTACAACAATTAGATCTTTCTTATATATATTGATTTGATTCTCAATTTGTAATTGATGTGATATGTAAAATACTGCAAAGATTTTTTAAAGAATGAAAATCTCCCTATCAATTCCTGATAAATGAATGAATGGGAGAAAAATATCCGGGTCAAACCTCTGATTAGTGAAATTTCCTGAATCCTTTTAGTTAGGTCTAAGTCTGACGAGAATAATATTCTACAACCAGCAATTCATTTATTTTTAAACCGACCCATTTACTATCTATTATTTGATTGATGAATCCTTTATATTCGAATCGATGAAGAGTCAAATGTTTTGGCAATTCCTCATGCGGGGACGACTCAAGATAATTTTGAACCATAGTTCTCGATTGTTGTTCATCTCGCACTGTAATAATATCTCGGGGTTTGCAGCGATAACTTGGTATATTTACTATATGGTCATTCACTAAAATATGTCTATGATTAATGAATTGTCGGGCTTGGGGAATAGTCGAAGCCATACCCAATCTAAAAAGGATGTTATCTAAACGCATTTCAAGTAATTGTAGTAAAACCTGACCTGTGGATCCTTTGGCTTTTCGCGCGATACGTACATATTTAAGCAATTGTCGTTCTGTAAGGCCATAATGAAACCGCAATTTTTGTTTTTCTTCTAAACGAATACGATATTGAGATTTTTTACCGGAGCGCGATTGGTTTCTAAGATTGGTTCCAGCTCTAGGCCTTTTACTAGTAAGTCCCGGTAAAGCCCCCAGACGGCGTATTTTTTTGAAACGAGGCCCTCGGTAACGCGACATAAATACTCCTTATTTATTTTATTGATATTGTGAAAATTTTCATAAACATCAATTCAAACTGAACTAAAGAATAAAGATATGATAAATGAATCGAAATCTATTTAAGTATTTGACTACAAAAAAGAAAGAATGAGATTCATTTTCTCAATATCCGGAAAGTAGCTTACTTTATTTTGATAAATCTATTTCTTCTATTTATATTTAGATATATAAATGTCTGTTTGAATATATATATATGTATAATTGAAATAGAAAAAAAGAAAATATGGGTCCTTGATTTTTTCTATTTTTTCTGCAAGATATCTAAGACCTACAATTTTTTGATCATTTTTTAGTTCCTACGTTGATATAATAGATCATTATGGACTTAAAAAAAAAAATAGAAAAAGCTTTTTGAAATTGAAATATAGATTAGATTTCTATTTAAGAAAGACATTATCAAAATCAAAGTCAAACAAATAGAGAAAAGCCAGCTATCGGAGTCGAACCGATGACCATCGCATTACAAATGCGATGCTCTAACCTCTGAGCTAAGCGGGCTTAGATAATATCTATAATATTTATTATTGATATAGTTTATATAGTAATTCATTGAAACTGCTAAAACTAAAATACTCACTATTCATGGTTTGTCCTTCATCATAAATACACATACACAAAGAAATATAGAAGACAATTCAATATTGAATATTCAATATTGAACATAATCATAATATATATAATATATATAAGTAGTCTTTATTATAGAAATAAAGAATGAATATAATAGAGTAATCTTTAATTCGCATTTATTAATTCTCTATTGATCAATTGTTAATATCTTACCCCTCTACTCTTCTTAATATATTCATATATCTGAATCTATTCATTTATATTCATTTAGAATTTTTTGAATTCAAATGAAATTTCATTTTATACTATTCATTTTATAATAATATTATAATAATAAAATAATATAATTATTATATTTTATTATAATATTGAATATAATATTTTCATACTAGTTAGTACTAGTACATAATTTACATAATAAGTTAGAAATTTACATTGCAGTGACTTTGAGTTATGTTATAGAATAAGGTATCTTATCATAATAAAATGAAATAAATAAGAAATAAACGAAAAAAGTACGATCTAGAATAGAAATTGAAATATAGATTCTAAAGAGACACTCATCTTTGTTTTTTTTTTCATTTTCATTTGGAAAGATCAAAATTCCAGATAAAATAGAATCGATCGTTCAAGTATTCTAATTTGTACGGGAAAAAATTCGAATAAAATAGGGATTTATAAGATAAAAGTGGTATATAGCTATCTCTATTGAATTGGATATACAGAAATGCTAGAATCATTTCTGATTTGAAAGGGGGAAGGATTCTCTTATAGAGATAAAAGGAGGAAATCATTTTTCATATAGAAATCATTATCGAATGAAATTAATGAAAATCTAAAAGATGGAACAACAAAGAAGGACATAATAATAAGATCTGAATGTAAAAACAAAAGGGGATATGGCGAAATCGGTAGACGCTACGGACTTAATTGGATTGAGCCTTGGTATGGAAACATACTAAGTGATCACTTTCAAATTCAGAGAAACCCTGGAATTAGAAATGGGCAATCCTGAGCCAAATCCTGTTTTCAAAAAAAAAGAATTCAATTAAAAGAATCAAAAAAGGATAGGTGCAGAGACTCAATGGAAGCTGTTCTAAAAAATGGAGTTGACTGCTGCATTACATTAGTCAAGTCAAGTAATCCTTGCATCGAAATTTTCAAAAAGATAAAGGATAACCTTTCTTTCTATAAAACTATAAAAAAAAAGACTTTATGAATCAATTCGAAGTTGAAGAAAGAATCAAATATGATTTGATAAAATCATTTACTCCAAAGTCTGATATATCTTTTTCAAAATGGATTAGTCAGATGAGAATAAAGATAGAGTCCCATTCTATATGTCAGTATTTACAATTGACAACAATGAAATTTATAGTGAGAGGAAAATCCGTCGATTTTATAAATCGTGAGGGTTCAAGTCCCTCTATCCCCAAAAAAGTCCCGGTTGAATCCCTTAATGATCTATTCTCTCGTTTTTTGAATAGAAATTCAAAATTCGTTATGTTTGTTATGGATTCTACGCATAAATTTTTTTCTATTGTGGGTGATATATGATACACATACAAAAGAACATCCTTTAACGTAGAATTCCTGTTTCCTTTTTTTATTTTATGATTCACATTTTTGAATTGACATAGGACTAAGTCATCTAGTAAAATGTAAAATGAAGATGATGCATTGATAATGGTCGGGATAGCTCAGTTGGTAGAGCAGAGGACTGAAAATCCTCGTGTCACCAGTTCAAATCTGGTTCCCGGCGCATGAATGAAGTATTTATTCGAAATATTCAAAATTTCAATGAAATTCATATTATTGATCCTAATACATACCTATCTCGTTATAACGAAAAAAATGAAACTCTTTTTTCTTTTTTTCATATTGACTATTCATTTATTCAATATATTTAGATTGAAGTTAATAAATTCTTTTGATTATTATTGGATATGATATGAAAGGGTTAGATACTCAAAGGTTATAGGGCTATACGGACTCGAACCGTAGACATTCTCGGTAAAACAGATCAAACTGATTCGTATCAAAATAATTCGAACTG